ACTGTTCGGGGGGTCGATAAGCTAATTCCTGTGGATGTTTATTTGCCGGGATGTCCACCTAAACCGGAGGCAGTTATAGATGCTATAACAAAACTTCGTAAGAAAATATCTCGAGAAATCTATGAAGATCGAATTAGATCTCAACAGGAGAATCGGTGTTTTACTACCAGCCACAAGTTTCGTGTTGGACGCAGTACTCATACTGGAAATTATAATCAAGGATTACTGTATCAATCACCATCTACTTCAGAGATCCCCACTGAAACTTTTTTCGAATACAAAAGTTCAGTATCTTCTCACGAATTAGTGAATTAGACAAGATCCTTTTGTACAAGTACAGAATAACAAACAGCGAGTCAATCTTCAGAAATTTTATCGTAAATGTGAAATAATTATTTTATAATATTTATAGAAATAAATACAAATAAAAATGCGGGAGAGAGAAAAAAGATGCAGGGTCGTTTGTCTGTTTGGTTAATCAAACATGGGCTAGTTCATAGATCTTTGGGGTTCGATTACCAAGGAATAGAGACGTTACAAATAAAGCCCGAGGATTGGCATTCCATTGCTGTCATTTTATATGTATATGGTTACAATTATCTACGTTCCCAATGTGCCTATGATGTAGCACCGGGCGGACTGTTAGCCAGTGTATATCATCTTACGAGAATAGAGTATGGTATAGATCAACCGGAAGAAGTATGCATAAAAGTATTTGCCCCAAGGAGGAATCCTAGAATTCCGTCTGTTTTCTGGATTTGGAAAAGTGCGGATTTTCAAGAAAGAGAATCTTATGATATGTTGGGAATCTCTTATAATAATCATCCACGTCTGAAACGTATCTTAATGCCTGAAAGCTGGATAGGATGGCCTTTACGTAAGGATTATATTGCCCCTAATTTTTATGAAATACAAGATGCTCATTGAATAATCAGAAAATAATCTTCACTTCTACCACAACTACAACTCTAGATATTCAAAGAGATGAAGTCTCATTAACATATTATGGATAAGTTAAATAAAATAAATAATGAATAAAGGAAATAAATAAAAAAAAAAAAGACAATACAATTAGAGAGATTCATTAAGATTTTATGATTTTGAAGATACTTTTGGGGGATAAGCCCAGTCAATAGGCTGAAACTCAAAGAGTTCATGATGCCGAACTATGTACCGCGCACGTCATTTAGATGGGCTCCAGAAAGTCACATAGGAGGAAATAAAGAAATAAAATATGAAAAGAAAATAGAAAGGGGATCAGATTCTATTTATTTGTACTGTATCGGAGATGAATCTTGGCTATTCGTACCCTTCAACTCCCCTAGACTAGACTTTTAGGTTTTTCAACCAACCAATTTACCTTTTGTAATATGTATGAAGATGAAGTATTAATATTTTCTTTTACATATTTTTTATACATATAAAAAAAAGTATAGACTCTTTACTCATCTTTAACTATTTTATTCTATAAATAGAATAAGTACATCCCCGATGGATAAATATGTATCATGATTTATATTATGTAATGAATATGTATGTCGACCCATATCAATTAATTTGTAGAATAGATACTCATACAAATTGCTCATGTGCCAGGAACCAGATTTGAACTGGTGACACGAGGATTTTCAGTCCTCTGCTCTACCAGCTGAGCTATCCCGACCATTTCCGACACACCGTTCTCATCTTACTAGATGACTTGGGTCTATGTCAATTAAAAAAGAAAAAGGGATTAAAAGCCTTGGGAGGGGAATTTAATTTCTTCAATCATCAAAAAGAAGACTTTGTAATGTAAGTTTCAGTATGAGCAATAATATGGATTGGGAATCATTAAAACGGGTATTCCTTGCTCAAAGGTGTTCATTTCTACATATATCGTATAGACCATACGGCTTGTGATAAGAGAAAAAAATTATGCCCATATCCTTTTGGAAATGGAAAAGAGTAGGATAGATGAGAAACCTACCGACTTTTGAATCACTAACAAAAAAAAAGAGAAGGTAGGAGAAAAGTCAATAGGCCTTTTTGGGGGTGGGGATAGAGGGACTTGAACCCTCACGATTTCTAAAGTCGACGGATTTTCCTTTTACTCTAAATTTCATTGTTGCCCGTATCGATATTGACATGTATAATGGGACTCTATCTTTATTCTCGTCCGATTAATCAGTTCTTCAAAAGTCAAAAGAAAGGATCGATCAGACCATGGAGGTGGAGTTAATGATTTGAGCCGGGAATATCCGATTCCTTCTGCAACTTAGAATCAATTCATAACAAGTCTTTTCTTTTTCATAAAAAGAAATACGGATTTGGTTGTGCTTTTTGAGTTAGTTTTTCGCTGCGTATACATAGTCTATATACCCTTATCCTTCATCCTTTATCGAGTTTCGATATTTGATAGAAGCATTCATTTTACTTTCTTTTTTCTTTACCAAAAAGGGCAGTCAACTCCATTTGTTAGAACAGCTTCCATTGAGTCTCTGCACCTATCCCCCTTTTTCGC